AGCGTGTATACACTATACAATCGAAATTCAAACCTGGTATGATTCCTGAATTTGTAATAGATCCATGAAGTAAGGAGTTGTTGAGAAATCTTAAACTGGAAAGAGGGGCATTTTTTTTTAATTCCTATGGAACCCTATAAATAGAACCACGGTCCAGCTGTAATCATAGTATAAAATATGAATTCATCAGATCAGACGATTCGTTCCAATTCATTGGTTTAATCCGGTATAAATATCAGAAAAAGACGACTCAAAACAAACAAAAGATATATCATGTTTTTAATGGCTTTTCACAAGAAATAAGTTTTTTTTATCCTTTCCGAAGGAAGATCTTTCTTTGATGAAAAGTTTTCTATTTTTTCTATTCTATTTATAATTTTTTATAATTTTTATAATAGATAGGTCATACCTATACTGCAACAATATGAATACTGCAATACTATGAATAACTCGCTATTCACTCGGTTTCTGGACCATAATCATAAGATTCTGTAGGAGAGATGGCCGAGTGGTTCAAGGCGTAGCATTGGAACTGCTATGTAGGCTTTTGTTTACCGAGGGTTCGAATCCCTCTCTTTCCGTACCCTCGCCTAATTCACGAACATTACTGACCGAAATGTATCAAATAAAATAACAACAATAGATACCATTATTATTCCAACAAACAATTAGAACTTTCTTTAATTTTTATATCGATTTTCTATTTTATATTCCTAATTGTGATTGCTGCGGTACACAAAATCTTGGAAAGAGTAGCCAAGGCATGAAAATATCCCCTCGATCCATTTATGATACATGAATGAATGGGAGAAAAATCCAGATCAAGCGCCTTTCCTTTACCTTAGGTCGATTTACTTCGCCAAAAAGGGGGTCAAAATTCTCCGAAGCCTTGTTTTTTGTTATTTTAGTTAGGTTCAAGTCTGACGGGAATAATATTCTACGACTAGTAATTCATTTATTTTCAAACCGACCCACTTACTATCTATTATTTGATTGACTGATCCTTTATATTGGGATGAGTGAAGAGTCAAATGTTTTGGCAATTCCTCATGGGGGGATGAATCAAGATAATTTTGAATAAGAGCTCTGGATCTTTGTTCATCCCTTGTAGTAATAATATCTCGGGGTTTGCATCGATAACTTGGTATATCTACTATACGACCATTAACCAAAATATGCCTATGGTTAACTAATTGTCGGGCTCCAGGAATGGTCGAAGCCATACCTAATCGAAAAAGGATGTTATCCAAACGCATTTCAAGTAATTGTAGTAAAACCTGACCTGTTGACCCTTTGGCTTTTCCGGCGATATGAACGTATTTAAGTAATTGTCTCTCCGTCAGACCATAATGAAAACGCAATTTTTGTTTTTCTTCTAGACGAATACGATATTGAGATCTTTTCCCGGAGCGCGATTGGTTTCTAAGATCACTTCCGGGTGTTGGCCTTTTACTAGTTAGTCCCGGTAAAACACCCAGACGGCGTATTTTTTTGAAACGAGGCCCTCGGTAACGAGACATAAAGACTCCTTATTTTATTGAAATTTTATTTTACAGAATAAACCTAAATTAAGACTGAACTAAACGATAAACGAAGCTAAATCCAAAAAAGTACTGTATTACAAGAATGAGATGAATTGTATCAATATCCAGACTCTTTTGTATATATATAGGAAGTTAGGTATACTTTTTCTTATTTGTTCGGTAGAGATCTAATTGCTCCGATCCATTTTTTATTCATAGTTGGAAATTTTTACGCCATAATGGATCAGCGATCCTTGGAGAAGAAGAAGTCTTTAAAATATTCCTTTAGTTCAAGGAGACATTATTAATTATGTATTATGTAAAAAAAAGAACAAAGAGATAAAAGCCGGCTATCGGAATCGAACCGATGACCATCGCATTACAAATGCGATGCTCTAACCTCTGAGCTAAGCAGGCTCACATAGAAAAAATTGTGCTGTGCATAGGACTTTAGTAAACTGCTAAAATCTTAGCTATTGCCTATATAATAATTCATAATGATGAATATACTATTATGTAATATATAGAATATTATATGATATATATCATATAAAAAGTAAATATGGAGGAAAAAGCCCGCCATGCTAATTGATAAGATATGGCTTTAGACCTGTCTTTGTTTATGCATGTAAAACTTTTTTTTTAATCCCTTTCTTTTCTTTTTACATCAAGACGGCATTACTGCCGACGAGCCCGAATACGGTAAGATGATGATGGCCTATTCGGGGGTTCCGAGCTCGTCAAACTCGAACTCGACCCAGTTTCCTAATCAAGCAGCTTTCCCGGGGGCGGCTCAACAGGCCCAGCTGCAGGCGCCAGCACCGGAAGAAGTTGCCCACCCCGCTCCCAATCAACGACAGCTCGGGGTATTTCACGCCGGATTCCCACCCAGGAGCGGGTTCCCTTCCTTACTACACAGATCCACTTGGCCGTTTCGATCCAGCAAGGGGAGACGGAGGAGGGCTTGGATCCGTGGGTTCTCCTCCCGATGGTTCAGATCCTTACCAGGATCCCCCTTTCGCGCCTTGAACAATGGGATTCGAAGGGGAAGGAACGAAGCCTTTGAACGAAAGACTCGAATGTAGAACGAGGTTCACCGGTCCCGCGAATGAGCTTCCACACCCCGGTTCCGGTCAATGGGAACGATATGGAAAAGAGGGACTTGAGATCGTTGGTTCGATGAATCCAGTTCATTACTTCCCCCACTTCGGATATAAGACAAGCGGAACGTTAAAAAATATACTACGATCATGAATTCTAAAAAATATACTACGATCATGATTCTAATTATACTTAGACAAGGGCACAAGGACGGCCCCTAGGGAAAAGATAAGGATAACGATTAAAGAAAGATAAGGAGACAATCCAGATTATGATTATATATAATAAAATGAGACATTCCTCTGGTTTCATTCGGAAAGGTAAGGAGAAAAAAGAATCGACCGTTCGAGTATTCCAAATATCGAGGTAAAAGTGAGAGTAAGAGAAGCATATATATGTGAGATATATCCATCCATATTGAATTGCAGATACATCAATGATAGAATCATTTTTGATTGGACTAAATACAAATACAGGTCCTACAATATATGAAAGAAAATAGACAAGAACTCAAACAAATAGGAGGAGATAGAAACACTTTTTCTTATATGGAAATGCATATCATAGAAATGCATATCTAAAGAATTCCATGTAAACGGCTCCAGAATAAATGAACAAAAAAAGAAGGGATGGCATCCTAACGAGATCCTAGTCTCAAAACAAAATAAAATAAGGGGATATGGCGAAATTGGTAGACGCTACGGACTTGATTGGATTGAGCCTTGGTATGGAAACATACTAAGTGATAACTTTCAAATTCAGAGAAACCCTGGAATTAAAAATGGGCAATCCTGAGCCAAATCCTGTTTTCAGAAAACAAAAAGGGTTCAGAAAGCAAGAATCAAAAAGGATAGGTGCAGAGACTCAATGGAAGCTGTTCTAACGAATAGAGTTGACTGGGTTGATCGAGGAATCCTTCTATTTAAACTCCAGAAAGGATGAACCCATATACGTACATATACGTAATATAATATCAAAGATTAATTGCGATCCAAATCTTTATTGATTTTTTTTTTATATGCAAAATGGAAGAAGTCTTGTGAATCGATTCCAAGTTTAAGTAAGAATCGAATATTCACTGATCAAATAAGTCACTCCATAGTCTGATAGATCTTTTAAAGAACTAACTAATAAAGAACTAACTAATTGGATTGGACGAGAATAAAGATAGAGTCCCATTATACATGTCAATATCAATACCGACAAAAATGAAATTTATAGTAAGAGGAAAATCCGTCGACTTTTTAAATCGTGAGGGTTCAAGTCCCTCTATCCCCAATAAAAAATGAGCTTTATTCCCTAACTATTTATCTAACTATTTTTTATCCTTTTTTTTTTCAGCGGTTCCATTCCAACATTAGTTATGTTTCTCAGCCATTCTACTCTTTCACAAATGGATCGCGGGAAAAAGGTTTCTCTCTTATCACAAGTCTTATGATATATACAATAATATGTGCAAATCAACATCTATGAGAAAGAAATCCCCATTTGAATCATTCACAGTCCGTATAATTATTTTTAGTTAAACTTAACTTACAAAGTATTTTCTTTGAAGATCCAACCAAGACCAATAAATTCCAGGGCCTGGGTAAGACTTTGTAATGCTTTTTTGAGTCTATTTAATTGACTGGCATATACCCAAGCCCTCTAACTAAATAGTATGGGGATGATGCATCGGGAAGAGTCGGGATAGCTCAGTTGGTAGAGCAGAGGACTGAAAATCCTCGTGTCACCAGTTCAAATCTGGTTCCTGGCATGTGGTTAATAATGGATACTGATATGAATTAATCAATATGGATCGATATAATATTCATTACTAGTCTAGATCGTGATACATACTTATCGTTTGTATATATAAAAATATATCCTTTTGGGTGTCTAGAGATATGCCCCATATTTTTTTAGGTGAGTGAAGAGCATAAGCATATATATATAGTTAAAGATAGTTAAAGAAAAGAATAGATTCTGGTTCCTCTTCTTTTTTGTTTGTTCATATGGTACCTCCTCTTGTTAAAAAAGAATGTTAATATATGAATCTCCGAAAAGTTAAATTTTTTTAGTTGGTTTTAAATTTGAAAAGTCTAGAGCGGTAGAACCTGGGGAATATATAAGATTCATTTCAGATACAGTACACAAAAGGTAACCCAATCCCTTTTCATTTCTTTCTATTTTATTTATTTCATATTATATTTCTTCACGCCCCCTACCCTCTAGAGCCCATATAAGCGATGTGCGCGGTACAAAGTTCATGTTTCGGAACTCTTTTGGTTCATTTTATTGGCCCGGCTCATCCGAAATAAATAGATTCCAAATTGGGCAATATCAACGAAGCCCTATTTTATTTATTTTTCTTTAATTTCGCGTTTCGCGCATACA